TCTACATAAGTTGGTAAGATTATATCTTGAGCAGTTACATACCCCGGACCTCGGGCACAAATAGAAGCCTCGCAAGTTCCATATAGTTTACTTCTCAATACAATGTCTTTCAAATTCATTAAAATTTCATGTACAGATTCTTGAATACCCGTTATAGTAGAATACTCGTGGGAGACGTTCTCAGATTTTACACGTGTGATACATGTTCCTTCTATTTCTCCAAGCAAAGCTTTTCGTACCGCAATACCTATTGTCTCGGCTTGGCCTTTCCTAAGTGGAGACAGAATAAAGCGTCCATAATAAAGACGTTTACTGTCGGGTCTTGATTCAAGACACTTCCACTGTAGTGTCCGAGTAGATACTGTGACTTTCCCTCGAACCATAATAAGATTTTTAGTTTATTTGATTGAATTATTTATTTCTCTTGTTTCTCGTTAAATTTCTTCAATGTTCGTTTCTAAACACGTCTTTTTTTCGGAGGTCTACAGCCATTATGTGGCATAGGGGTTACATCTCGTACAAAAGTTAAGAGTATACCACTTCTACGAATAGCCCGTAATGCTGCGTCTCTCCCGAGACCGGGACCTTTTATCATGACTTCGGCTCGTTGCATACCTTGATCAAGTACGGTCCTAATAGCATTTGCTGCGGCAGTTTGTGCGGCAAAGGGTGTCCCTCTTCGCGTACCTGTGAATCCACAAGTACCGGCCGAGGACCAGGAAATCACCCGACCCCGTATATCGGTAACCGCGACAATGGTATTATTGAAACTTGCTTGAACATGAATAATCCCTTTTGATATTCTCCGTGAATTTTTACGTAAATCAATACGTACATTCCTACGCGAACCCGTTCTTGGTATAACTTTTGCCATATTTTATCATCTCATAAATAGGAGTCATAAATCTATGGATATATCCATTTCATGTCCAAACCGATATTGAGCTCTTTAGCGAGTTTTATTATCCTTGTCTTTGTTTATGTCTGGAGTTGGAACAAATTACTATAATGCGACCCCGCCTACGTATTAGTCGACATTTGTCACAAATTTTACGAATGGAAGCTCTTATTTTCATATTTCTCATTCCTTTGCATCTACTTTTTGGTAGAAATTAAAGTAAGTTTCTTGATATTTTGCATCTCGAATCAGATTGAATCAAAATCACCTAATCTTTCGAATCCTTGTTTCTGAGTCGATAAATTATACGCCCTCGGGTCGAATCATAACGACTTACTTCAATTTTGACTTTATCCCCCGGTAGTATCCGTATAAAACTACGTCGAATCTTTCCTGAAACATAACCTAGAATCAAATTTTGATTATCTAAACGAACCCGGAACATGCCATTTGGAAGTGATTCAGTAATTAAACCTTCATGAATCCACTTTTCTTCTTTCATTTTTTGTTCTTTCATTTCAAGTAAAGTCTCCTTGAGGTATCAACTAATGGAGAAGAAACGATATGATATTTCTTTCAGGAAGATCTTTTGAATGCCTTTTGTATATAAATATAAAATATAAATATAAAAGGGTTACCATATATAACACAAAATTTCTCCCCCAAGTCCTTCTAGTCGAGCCTCCCGGTCTGTCATTATACCTCGAGCAGTAGAAAGAATTACAATACCCATCCCGCCCAAAATTCTAGGAATTCGTTTAGAGTTCGAGTAGATTCGTAGGCCGGGGCGACTGATCCGTTTTAAATTTAAAAAATTTCGATAAGGTCTTTTCCTTCTATGATGCAGGGTTAAAACAAAAAAAGATTTATCTTTTTCTTGATGTTTTCTGACGTTTTCGATAAAACCTTCTCGGAAAAGTATTTGAACAATATTTTGGGAAATATTAGTAGAGCCTATACGAAGAACTCTTTTTTTATCCATATCAGCATTTCGTATAGAGGTTATGATATCGGCAATAGTGTCTCTACTCATGATAGACTAAAATTTTGGGTTCCTCAAAATTGGATATAATAAACATGTTTTGCTTTTTTTTGGTATTGGTTTCTTAATAGATAGGAATTTTTCATTAAGGTATATGCGTAACATAGAATCTACAAATTAATCTAGTTGTTAATGTTTTCTTTCAAATACCCCAAAGAGATCACGATCTCCTTTTTCCTTTTATAATACCTCGGGCGCCAATGAAACTATTTTAGTAAAATTCAATTGTCTCAATTCTCGTGGGAGTGCACCAAAGATTCGCGTTCCCTTTGGATTTCCTTCGTGATCAATCACAACGGCAGCATTGTCATCATATCTTATTAGCATACCATTATCACGTTGAAGTTCTTTACAGGTCCGGACAACTACGGCTCTGACTATTTCTGATTTTTCTAGGGGCATATTAGGTACTGCTTCTTTGATCACAGCAACAATAATGTCACCAATCTGAGCATATCGACGATTGTTAGCCCCTATGATTCGAATACACATCAATTCTCGAGCCCCGCTGTTATCTGCGACATTTAAACGGGTCTGGGGTTGAATCATATCAAATTTTTCGTTTAGTCTTCCAATGCAAAAGATGAAGAAAATCAAAGAAATATTGGTTGTTCAAAAAAACCGAGTTTTTGTTTGATTTACAAAACTCCTATCCGTCAGTTCGACATTTTTTATCTTTATCCTAAAATCAGAAATTTCGTTCGTATAGGCATTTTTGACGCTGCTATTAAAATAGACCTTCTAGCTAGATTTTCGTTTACTCCGCCCATTTCGTATAGGATTCGACCCGGTTTTACAATAGCTACCCAATACTCGGGGGATCCTTTACCCGAACCCATACGTGTTTCAGCAGGTCTTATTGTAACCGGTTTGTCTGGAAATATACGGACCCAAATTTTTCCACCACGGCGTGCATTTCGTGTCATTGCTCGCCGCCCTGCTTCGATTTGTCTAGATGTGATCCAAGCAGGTTCAAGTGCCTGAAGAGCATATTTACCAAAACAAATATGATTACCTCGATAAGACATTCCCTTCATTCTTCCCCTATGTTGTTTACGGAATCTAGTTCTTTTTGGGTTATAGTTGATGGTTGTTTTGGATTCCATCTCTACTACAGAACTGGATATGAGAGTTTCTTCTCCTACAGCTCCTCACGAATAAAAAAAATAATGTTTTAAAAATGTAATTTATATTAAATGGATATCAGGATATCAGAACATTTTTAGACCAAATTTTTATATTTAGAACGTCCTAATCTTTATTCAAGTTTACCAATAAATAAAAAAACTTTTCGCGGGCGAATGTGTACTCTTTCAATATTCGTAGCACTTGTTTTCTTTGTGACTTATGAAAAAAGATTAATAGATTTTTGGTTCATTTCGCCATCCTGACTAGTGAATGAGTCCGATTTATTAAAAATAGTTTGCATTCAAAGCTTCCATCGTTCCCACTGCTTCGTTCTTAATGATTAGGTCAGAATTCGCCAACGGAGCTTCTACTCTAATTTAATTTAATCGTGAGTCAATCTTCTTAGTCTTTATTGGCTCTAAGCTCTTGCTTTTTTTGTTGTTTTGAATGATTCATTGAATCGTTCAGTGATTCTTTCACTATAAATGAGAGTATTTATGCTTTGTTACATGGTTTTTTATGAGATGACTCCTAGACCTTACATATTTATATTGGACTTGTAGATCATGGATATTGTTTTTTCTCTCTTTCTCTCAGTCTTCCATTTTTTTTTCATTTTTATTTCAACTTAGAATTCAATTTTCTTTTCAGTTGCTCCAAGGATATGACCGATTTCGCATATCTTGACTGGTTGTTTAGATCGAGATAATACGAAGTAATGGGTTGGTTTTCTTTCATAGTACAGGGCAGGTTTTCTGAATCCTAAACCCCCACAAAAACCAACGAGTCGCACACTAAGCATAGCAATTATATCAAAAAAAGTGAGTCTAATTTTTATTTAAACTTATAGAATTTTAATAGAATTTTAAATGACCCCCGTTGACTCGAAAAAAGAAAAGAGCAAAAAAGATACTCCTTTTTCTTCAATCAAGCGCACTAAATCAAAAGTTTTCGTATTAGGCTTATTTATCAATAAAAATCCAAATTTTTATTCCTAATACGCCATATATAGTTCGAGCTGTATACGAACAATAATCAATTTTAGCTCGAATGGTTTGTAGAGGAACCCTACCCTCTCTCATCCATTCGACACGTGCAATTTCTTTTCCGTCAATACGTCCGGAAATTTGCACTTGAATTCCTTTTGTTTTTATATCGGCTTGTTCAGTTAATTCAATAGCCTTTTTTATCGCTTTTCGAAACGAAACTCTATTCTTTAATTGTCCGGCTATAAATTCTGCAAGAATAGTTGGATTGCCATAAGGTTTGGGGATTCTTGTGATAGCAATGTTGAGTTTTCGGTTTACATAAGGAAATTCCTTTTGTAGATTCATCTGTAATTCTTCGATTCCTCGCGGTCTACTTTCAATTAATAACTTTGGGAATCCCATAAAAATTATGACCTGGATTAAATCGATTCGTTTTTGAATCTCTATCCGAGCAATTCCCTCTGTCCCAGAGGATATTCTTATCTTTTTTTGTATAGAATTTTTTAAAAAATCTCTTATTTTTTGATCTTCTTGTAAATCTTCCGAATACTTTTTTGGTTGTGAAAACCAAATGGAATAATGACTTTGCGTTGTACCAAGTCTGAAACCAAGCGGATTTATTTTTTGTCCCATACTACCTCACTACTATAATCCAGACTGATATATATGATATATAATAGTTGAACTTTTTTTATTTTATTTGACAGGATACATATCTTCATATTCATCTAATGATATATCTTTCACTACAATAGTTATATGACAGGCAGCTTTTTTTATTGCAGAACTGCGCCCTCGAGCTCTAGTTTGAAATTTTTTCCTGGTAGTACCTTTGTTAACCTCAGCTTTACTAATTACTAAATTGGCTTCGTCGGAACCCAGAATGCACCGGGCATTCGATGCTGCGGAATAAACCAATTTTAAAATTGGATAACATGCTCTA